TGTCACCCAAGTTAATTCGCGGGGTTTTTTAAATCCACCTGTGAGATACACACGAAATACGTGCAGGATCATCATTAGAACCATCATACTTGCTGACCATCGATGAACTGATCGGATTAACCAACCAAAGTTGGCCTCGGTCATTATGTATTGAACCGAGGAAAAAGCCTCTGTAACGGTTGGGCGGTAGTAAAAAGTCATAGCAAAACCGGTAGCGACTTGTACTAGAAAACAAGTAAGTGTAATTCCCCCTAAACAATAAAATATGTTGACATGAGGAGGAACATATTTACTAGTTATATCATCCGCAATTGCCTGAATCTCAAGACGTTCCTCAAACCAATCATATACTTTATTGAGATAGGTAACTAACCCGAGTCCCCCTCCGAGAACCGTATATGAAAATTTCATCTCGTACGGCTCAAGCAGAAACACACAAATTTTCAACGGATATTAGAAAAAAAAAGGTTCAAAACTTCATCAGCCACTGGATTGGGTCGATTTGCCTTGAAGATATGAAATAAGAAAAATCCAGAACTTATTCTTTGTGATGATAATGCCAAAAAATCTCAAGTTGGCTCATCTGTCTTTCTTTTCTTTATGTTGATCATTAGAGGCCTCTTGAATTTTCTCTTCCCTATTTTGGATTTTTTTTTTTTTTTTTTTGCGTAATGCAGATTTACTCTTGTTTTACTAGTAAATAAATAAAGCAAAAATTCTAGTAGTTTTCTGATAGAAATTATCTTGTTGCGATCCTATGAATCAGTTCAATTAAAACCTTAGATTCATACTAGAGCCACGATGATTGAGTCTCAAGCTAACCAAAAGGCAAGGGTTCTTCGAATAAGAACCGCTTGATGATCATTTATTGAATCCGTGTAATAACTCGACAAAATCGAGAGAAAAAAAAGTTGTCTTTTGGGCAAACAAAATTGGAAGGAAGAAAATTTCTTTTTTTATTAAAAACTACTTGAATTTTTTTTCAGTCTGGTTGCGAGGTCTAAATAGTGAGTATGAATCATAGTTCCATTTTTTTTCTTGATCCACTCTATCTATTTCGTGTTCCAGATACTAGAATAAAAAATATCCGACGAATTAGAATCATCTTGATAGAGATAACAGGCCCTTTCTATGTATTATCAATAGGATCCATTCTAACAAGTCACACACTCATATTCCAGAGATACCAAAACAAAAAAATTCCACGGTCGAACTACCAGAATGTCTAGAAATGTATAGCTTAAAGTAGAAAGGCTTTTTTGGATGGAAAAACAATGACTTCGTAGTTTTAGTTAGTAGAAACCTAATTCATTAAAATTCCGTCCAGTAAAACAGAAGAATTATAAATTTCTAAAATGATAGATAGGAATATCGCGAATAAAGCCATTGCGACCCCCATAAAAGGAGTAGTCCCCCAACCCGGAGCTACTTTCCCATATTCCGAATTCAAGGGTTTCAATAAACTACCTACGCGAGTTCGTCTTGGCCCAGGTCTAGAACTATCTTCAACGGTTTGTGTAGCCATAAATTCTATTTAATCATTGGTGTTGACTTTGTATACTATTCCGTTGTAGTTGTAAATACAAGATCTTTTCGTAGATCCATTGTAATCTTGAAATTCTATAAAAATGGAAACAGCAACTTTAGTCGCCATCTCCATATCTGGTTTACTTGTAAGCTTTACTGGGTATGCCTTATATACCGCGTTTGGGCAACCCTCTCAACAATTAAGAGATCCATTCGAAGAACACGGGGACTAATTGAAGTAAGAAGTCTCCCCATCTGGGAGACTTCTTACTTCAATGAAATTATTTCATTTTTTTAGTCGGAACCTTAGGTGGTTCTCGGAAGAAGATAGCGAAAAAAATTATCCCTAAAGTCGAAACTAAAAGGAACGTATAAACCAATGCTTCCATAGATTCGATCGTGGTTTATTTACAATTATAACTTCCACACCTATTCATTTGTCATTTGGGATCTTTTCCCATATAAAGATAAAGAAAGAAAAAGAGTCAAAGAAAGGATGGGAGATGTTTCCCATGTCAAATCAAAAAAGAGAGATGAAAGATACCATAGCAATGTGGTATCAGACTGCTTGTCTCCTTGTAGTTGGATCTCCAACTTTTTGGAATGTTCCAAATTCCACTTGAGCATCCAAGTCTGGATCAATACCAGCAAAAACATCTCGGAACAAGGTTCTAGCGCCATGCCAAATGTGTCCGAAAAAGAAGAGCAAAGCAAAGGTAGCATGACCAAAAGTGAACCAACCCCTTGGACTGCTGCGAAAAACACCATCCGATTTCAAAGTAGCCCGATCTAATTCAAAAATTTCCCCTAATTGGGAACGCCTCGCATATTTTTTTACAGTAGCAGGATCAGAATAACTTACTCCATTAAGTTCGCCACCATAGAACTCCACCGTTACACCTACTTGTTCAACACTATATTTGGATTCTGCTCTTCTAAAAGGAACGTCCGCTCTCACAATTCCCTCTTCATCTACCAAAACAACCGGAAATGTTTCAAAAAAAGTAGGCATACGGCGTACAAAAAGCTCGCGTCCTTCTTTATCTCTAAAGACGGGATGTCCTAACCATCCAACAGCTATTCCATCCCCGTTGTCCATTGAGCCTGCTCTGAATAATCCCCCCTTTGCCGGATTATTACCAATATAATCATAAAAGGCTAATTTTTCGGGAATTTTAGACCAAGCTTCTGATAAACTAAGATTTTCGGCTAACCCATCGCTAACTCTTCGATATATTTCTTGCTGAAAGTATCCCTGATCCCACTGATAACGAGTAGGCCCAAATAATTCGATTGGGGTAGTTGCTGACCCATACCACATAGTTCCGGCAACTACGAAAGCTGCAAAAAAAACAGCAGCGATACTACTGGAAAGTACAGTTTCAATATTGCCCATACGTAATCCTTTGTATAGACGTTGAGGCGGACGGACACTAAGATGGAATAGGCCCGCTAATATGCCCAATGTACCCGCAGCAATATGATGAGAAGCTATTCCCCCCGGAACAAAAGGATCAAAACCTTCTACACCCCACGCTGGATTTACAGCTTGTACTTTTCCAGTTAGTCCATAAGGATCGGACACCCATATCCCAGGACCATACAAACCCGTTACATGAAATGCGCCAAAGCCAAAGCAAGCCACCCCTGCAAGAAATAAATGAATTCCAAAGATCTTGGGCAAATCCAAAGAGGGTTTTCCTGTCCGCTCATCACAGAATATTTCTAGGTCCCAATATACCCAATGCCAGATAGCTGCCAAGAAACACAAGCCAGAAAACACAATATGCGCACCTGCCACACCTTCATAACTCCAAATACCCGGATTCGTTACAGTTCCTCCTGAAATACTCCAACCACCCCACGAATTGGTTATTCCTAAACGAGTCATGAAGGGAATGACGAACATACCTTGTCTCCACATTGGATCCAGAACAGGATCAGAGGGATCAAAAACCGCTAATTCATATAAAGCCATCGAGCCGGCCCAACCAGAAACTAAAGCTGTGTGCATTATATGCACCGAAAGCAATCGACCCGGATCATTCAATACAACAGTATGAACACGATACCAAGGCAAACCCATGGAAATACCCCTTTAGCAAAGAAAAATAGACACGATGTCGCTTTATTTTATCGCATTGGAAAAGACTATCCATATCCTATGTACCTAACCCCTCTAGGGGATTCTGTGTCAGAAAGCGTGAATATTTATTTCATTCCATTAAAAATAAGAAGCCAATTCTGTTCGTAAGAAGAAAGAGAAGCAGATCTATTCTATACTCGATAAGTGCCAATATGCAATGGGTAGCTTGGCCTATTTGGAAAAAACGAAGAATAGATCCCTATCCCTCTTTGTTTATCATTCCAATCACCGATTCCTTTTTCTTTATTCAATCTGTCTTACCTTCCTTATATGTATTATTTCAATCTACGTATTAATAGAATCTATAGTATTCATATAGAATAAGAAAAAAAAAAATGAAGACAATAAACTGCGGATTCTTTCTTTCTCTTCCATTCTTACGTTTCCATATTAAAGTGTAGTTTTCTTACTTAAATTTAATAATATTAATCTAATATGCCCATTGGTGTTCCAAAAGTACCTTACCGGATTCCCGGAGATGAAGAAGCGACTTGGGTTGACTTATACAATGTTATGTATCGAGAAAGGACACTTTTTTTAGGTCAAGAGATTCGTTGCGAGGTCACGAATCATATTACAGGTCTCATGGTATATCTCAGTATAGAAGATGGAATTAGCGATATTTTTTTGTTTATAAACTCCCCAGGCGGGTGGCTAATCTCAGGAATGGCGATTTTTGATACGATGCAAACGGTGACACCAGATATATATACAATATGCCTCGGAATGGCTGCGTCCATGGCATCCTTCATTCTGCTTGGAGGCGAACCCACCAAGCGTATAGCATTCCCTCACGCGAGGATTATGCTTCACCAACCTGCTAGTGCTTATTATCGGGCAAGGACACCAGAATTTTTACTAGAAGTGGAAGAGTTACACAAAGTTCGCGAAATGATCACAAGGGTTTATGCACTAAGAACAGGCAAGCCTTTTTGGGTTGTATCCGAAGACATGGAAAGGGATGTTTTTATGTCAGCAGACGAAGCCAAAGCTTATGGACTTGTCGATATTGTAGGGGATGAAATGATTGACGAGCACTGCGATACTGATCCAGTGTGGTTTCCAGAAATGTTTAAGGATTGGTAGTGGCCAGATTTCTTGTAAATTTATTTCAAACCTAAATTCAGGTTTTCTGCGATTTAATAGAAAATAGAAATACTTCATGATGATCAATCATCAGGTTAAGATCGATCTAAACCAATCCTTTTTTTTTCTATATACATACGACATGCCAACGGTTAAACAACTTATTAGAAACGCAAGACAGCCAATACGAAATGCTAGAAAATCGCCCGCGCTTAAGGGATGTCCTCAGCGTCGAGGAACATGTGCTAGGGTGTATGTGCGACTCGTTCAGATCATGAGTTCAAACAAATAAGACAATTTTTGAAGTATCCATGATCGGTACCAATGAATAGGATAGAGCTTCTCTATCCTAGATTTCTATGGTATATGGAATTTCTGGTTTCCTTTGGTGCAAATCCAATCATCTAAATTGGAAATTAAGAAGCAATTCCCCCATTGGTAGAAAATGGTTATCCATTAAGCGGAGGAAATAGTAATAAAAAGAAAAAGGCTTATGCTCCTTTATCTTAAAAGAACGGACTAACAGGGTCAGCTACTTAGCCAACTTTCATAATTAAATGCCGTCACTGTATGGATAACTCTTATTGTGAAAAGAGCTATTTACTCTATAATGGATAGGTAGAGCCAAAGAATGTGAACTATACAAGTTCACAATACCTTTTGATGAAATGAAAGAAAGGGCTCCGGTGTATAGAGAGGGCCTCACCGTTTAAAAGGGAACCATAGAAACGATGGAACCCACTATTTTTTTGAGTATCGTTAGAATTTGTTATTTCTATGCGAAATAACTGAAGAGAATAGAATAAAAAATCGTGGTTGGGAAGGTTACAGTAGCAAAAGCCATTGGAATTACTATTTTATATATCGGAATAATTCGTTTTGTTATTAATGGGAAAAAGGATGGCTAAAAGAAGAGAAATCATTAGTTATTCATTAAGGTTAATTTGATTCAATGACCAGAGTTCCGCGAGGATATATAGCTCGGAGACGACGAACAAAAATGCGTTCATTTGCCTCAAACTTTAGAGGGGCTCATTTAAGACTTAATCGAATGATTACTCAACAAGTAAGAAGAGCTTTTGTTTCCTCTCATCGAGATAGAGGCAGGCAAAAGAGGGATTTTCGTCGTTTGTGGATCACTCGGATAAACGCAGCAACGCGGATATATAAAGTATTCGATAGTTATAGTAAATTAATACACAATCTGTACAAGAAGGAATTGATTCTTAATCGTAAAATGCTTGCACAAGTAGCTGTATCAAATCCAAATAATCTTTACACGATTTCCAATAAAATAAAGATCCTCAATTAAATGGATAAAAAAGTAATATACAGGAATAATTAAAACCGAATTCCCGGAGAGGGAACTCCGGGAAGATACAATAAATTAAGATTAAGTGGTAGGAATCAACGAGCATGTTGCAATAAATAAAAAAACTATTTATTCTTCCCCATTTTTCTTTCTTATAACAAACACAAGAATCAAAACTGGATTACTTTCTTTATATAGGTCTGGCCCTTTCGAATAAAACATCAACAATCGGAACTTAAGTTCCGATTGTTGTTTCTTAAATTCTGGTTGGAGTTTCTTAAGTTTCGATTGGAATTGAACTTTTGCGTTAATTGAGGAATATGTCTATTCTTTCTGGGTCTAGGACCAGTAATTATTGAAATTGACTGGGCTTGAAATTGCTTCTCATTCTCATAGTTACGAAATGGTAAGAAAGATAAAATACGAGCCTGTTTTATAGCAAGAGTAATTAATCGTTGTTGTTTCAAGGTTAATCTATTTATTCGTCTCGATAATATTTTTCCTTGTTCACTAATAAATCGATTAATTAAACTCATGTTTCTATAATCAATTCGATCCCCCGGGCCAATCCGAGGACGCCTACGAAAAGGTTGTTTGGATTTACGAAAAGTTTGCTTGGATTTACGAAAAGTTTGCTTGGATTTATGAAAAGTTTGCTTGGATTTATGAAAAGTTTGCTTAGATTTATGAAAAGGTTGTTTAGATGTATACATGATTTATTCTTTATTTAAAAATTTGAAAAAAAAAAAATAGATTTCTTTATTTTATTAATTTTGGATCCAGAAGAAGTAGTCTTTCTTTGGTCCATATATTATTTGATTCTATATTATTTGATTCATATTCATATTATTATTTGATTCATATATAGTATATGAATACCCTCTATACATATGAAATAATATCTACCTGAAATCAAATGAATTGATTTGTATTTTGTATTCTATCTATGTTCTATATATTAAATCTGTTCTTTGGAAAGATCGAACACACGATGCTCCTATTTTTTTATTTCGTCATGAGTCGTATGCTTGCGACAATAACGACAAAATTTTTTTAATTCTAATTGTCCGGGTGTATTGTGGCGATTCTTTTGAGTACTATATATAGAAATCCCCGTCGATTCCTCATTGGCACCTTTTCGAACACAACTGATACATTCCAAAATAACTCTGATTCTAACACCTTTCCCCTTGGCCATGAACCTCCTTTCTTTTTTGGATTGACTTAACTTAATTCTTCTACTTATTCTGTTATTCTTCTATTTTGAATCCCAAGAAGAAGAATAAAATCCATTCGAATAAAAAATTTTTAAAATTCTTAAATTAAGTAATAAAAAATAGAGAAATAATTAAAGAATACAATCCTTGTCGAATTAGCAAGGATTTTGCTTCGAAATCCTTTCATTTAAGTAGCCAGCCCAGCCTCTTTCTATGCTCTGATTTCTGAGGCCTGACTTAGCTTGGATACCGCTTTTGATTGAATTTCTGTTTTCCAAAATGGGATTTTCCGAATTTTTCATGACTCTGAGGTTCAACCCAATCCATCTTTTCTTTCTTTTTCCTTCCTATACTAAAAAAAAAAGGATTGAAAAAGGGCAAATTTGCGTCATGTCACGAAGAATTCCTCGCATAGCAATAACTAGAATTAAAAAAAAGGGAATGACAAAGCATCTGGGAATAAACGATTAATTTCTATCAATAAACCTGCTAAAGCCCCAAACCATAGAGTACTTAGCACGGGCGCTACAGAGAGATATGTTTTTATATCCCGCATTGAAAATCCTCCTTCCTTATTGGAATACATATATGATCAGATACTCTTGCCCAAGATCATTTGTATTTCTTTTGTTTAGGCGAAATTCCTAACTAAAAAAACAAAATCAATATTCTATATATAGAATGAACGGTATAGACGAGATTTTCCTACCCCTAAAAAAGAAAAAGATGACCCCTTCTTCCTATACATTACCAAGGAATAGTAATCTTTCTTTTATAGGTGAAATTAGATAGTATTTTAGATGTATACCATTCCTTGATTATATGAGACCAAAAAGAAGAAATGACAAGAAGGTTCTATATAGATAGAGAAAGAGAAGAAAATTACGATGTGGAAAACAAGACAGGAATTGTGTACAATGCCATTATACAACAATTTGGAAAAGGGATGTAGCGCAGCTTGGTAGCGCGTTTGTTTTGGGTACAAAATGTCACAGGTTCAAATCCTGTCATCCCTACCTATTACTTCTTTCTTCTTTATGGGCAGTAGCGAGGAGATCGATTAAAGTGGGTATAACTTGAATTTGTGGATACTATACGTACGTGAGACACGTTAGGAGTAGAAAAGGGTTTTCTTTTTGAATGAAAGCGCTCTTAGTTCAGTTCGGTAGAACGCGGGTCTCCAAAACCCGATGTCGTAGGTTCAAATCCTACAGAGCGTGATTCCATCTATCTTATGTCGAAGCAGAGTAAAATAACTTAACAAAACAAAGTTGAATTGCAACTCCAATTTGACCTCCTCTCTGGTCTGGAGGAGGTCAATCAAAAAAGAAATATTACTCAATCAAAGATCCAACTGATCCCCACGTCTGTATTGCAAATACGCAGTCACGAATAATCCCGCTAAAGTAATAGGAATTAGGCCTAAGACGATTCCAAATAGAAAAACTTCAATCATTTCGATTTGTTCGAGGGGATAAAAAAAAAGAGGTACGATCTATCCCTAAATAGTAGTCTAAATTATCCATGAATCTCAATGACCAAGAAAAGAATTGATAATTAGTGTGGAAAAGAGTCGTAGAATACCAGGAATCCAAAAGAAAGATTTTTATTTTCTGACTTATTCATTCAATTCATTTCAAATAAGACGTATCTTGTTCAAGCCAATAAATAGAGCTGGGGTTATAGTTAAAGCAGCCAGTAGAAAACCGAAATAACTAGTTATAGTAAGCATGAAAGGGTTAAATTCCATTTATTTTTTTACTACACTACATATGTTGGTAAAGCACTTACCTAAGTTATGGAAAATTCATAATTCATCGGTTATTTTAGATAATACTAAAAAACAAGATAGAGTGAGATACAGAAGTGTAAAAGAAAATTGATTCATCAGATGGGACATGAGTCTCTAATTCCGAATCAAGAGATTTGTTGTGGAATCTGTCAGTTCTTTAAAGTAATAATATTAAGAACTAGATCATCTAACCCCATTGAAACATTAACTTGGATTTTCGGGAGAATTTTGGAATATAAGATAAATAAAGAATTGAAACAGTCGAATATTCCCCTATTCCTTCTTATTTTAACTGATTGTATTCCATATGGAATAAGAGGAGAAGAAAAGCATTCCACGATCCCCCGAGCAAGGGGCCCCTTAAAAAAAGGAAAGCTCTTCCTTGAATTTACTTTATTTTTATTCCTTTTTCGAACCCCAACCAAAGTTGATTCGAAGACGAGTCACTTCAATTATCCTTTTAAGTTCTATCTTCTGTCTTTCCCTATTTCATCTCGTAAAGTTCCACGCTTGCAGTTTAGTCAAGAAAGTTAGACCTAATCCAACAAACAAGGCAAGGATTGATTACGAATCTTGATTCTTCAAAGAATGTTTTCTTTCTCTCATAACAGATTATCCACTATTCGATTTTCTATTTATTAGATATTATATTATGCTAACCAATTAAATTCCTTAAAGGGAAAGGTTGGATTCGAAGAAAACTTTTAACTAAAAAGGGATAGATTTCGCATATACTTGTCCTTATATTGTGTCAGTATGAGAATATCTTTCCTAAATTATTTATCCAAACCTATTGATCATTAACTTGGATTTTCCCAAGATCTTGGCCGCTATTCTGAATTATTCTACTAATCCGAAGCCAATGAAAATAAGCAGGACCCCAAAAAATTGGGGGTTTTCTATTGATGCCTTGAATAACA